CAATTTTTGGAAACTTAGAAAGTTCTTCTGTCAAACCCTGATCAATGAACCTACAAAATCCTTCAAATTGTATCTGATTAAATCCAGGTATTGTGGACATTGCGTCTATCCCGGATTCTTTTGAAATTGGCAGTGATTTATACTCATCCATATCGAATTCTCCAAAAAACAAAAACAAAAATAAATACCATTTTGGCTGGCTCATTATCCATCAAATCCTATAGATCTAACAATGATGGAATTTCGATTCTATGAATCTTTGACTGGAATCTATGAGATAGGTGGAATAAAAATTTATACTTAACTTAAATTGGCATTTTTAAGAGATGCAAATGGAACGGAATTGATAAAACAGTCCTAGAAACAGAATTCTCCCACTTAGGCTTACTATGTTTTAGGATTTTTTTTAGAATATCAAAACTGATTCAGTTTCTTATATTATAATGTATAACGGTATTTATATTCTAATCTACTTGAATATTGAATACCAGAAAACCATCTGAATTTGTATTTATTAAACGTTAAACACGTGCAAAAATACCTCGTCTGGCCGTCTTCTTGCTTTGTTTAATGCTCTCCTTTCTCTCCTTTCCGTGGTCAATTGACAGCCTGACTTAGGGCGAAATATAATTGCATCGCGCAGACCAAAATAATCTTTTGGTTACTCACTGCGAATACTGAAAGAAGAATGAAAGAAGAAAGAAAGTTCTCGACCTTTGTTTTTCGGTTTGATTCAGAAACTTTATTTCATTGGTCTTTCTCGTCTTTCTCGTCTTTCTCTTTTTCAAGTTTCAAGATTGTATAGTTTAATGGTAAAGTTTGATTACCATTAACCCCCAGAATAGTTAACGAGTCTTTCGGTTTGATCCTATTCATCTCAAGGGGCCGCCTCTCTGCACCTATCCGATTTCTTGTGTTTTCCTTATGCTGATCCTCGGCCCCTATGGTCCAGCGGTTTCACGACTTCTCTCTTTCACGGAGATAACGAGGGTTCAAGTCCCTCTGGGGGTAAATCATGCCCATAGGAATGATATTTTCAATCGTCTAAAATCAATTAGGCGTTGGGTCGATGCCCGAGTGGTTAATGGGGACGGACTGTAAATTCGTTGACAATATGTCTACGCTGGTTCAAATCCAGCTCGGCCCAACAATTCGCCAATCTACCATCAGATGGTAGAACCCTCTTGTTCTTAAGAAATACCTGATACGAGAGAATAAAAAAGAATCTAAATTTTCTGCTAGATCCCTTCTGATTCCCCTGGGATTGTAGTTCAATAGGCAAGAGCACCGCCCTGTCAAGGCGGACGTTGCGGGTTCGAGCCCCGTCAGTCCCGACGGATCCAATAAGTACATCAATTCGCCTCTCCTTTTTCTGTGAAATAAGGGACAGAGAGCATAATTTAATTCCGAAGGTCTTTCCCCCCTTTTTTCAGGATTCTGTCGAAGAAAGAACAAACCCTAAACTAAAATGAAAATAACTAAAATAGTGAAGTTGATAGAATATTCCATCTTTGCTCCTGCGACTCATCTTTATCATACTTCTTTGTCTTCCAAAGAAAATTGGATCATTAAAAAAACGGCGTTTAGAACCTAATTCCTCTCTTTTTCCACTTCGCTTTGTATTGTTTGTTGGGGTTTTGTAGTTAATGGAAAGGGACGGGTGGTTAGATGCTACTTCATTTGATGGTTCTACAAGGAAGACCTAAGGTAGGTTATAGAAAAGACGGATAAATAAAGGAATTTTGGATTGGGCCGGGAATTCAATCTTGGATTCGGTATGGATAAAAGATCTTCGTATGTTATACTATTCAATTCTCGACGACGAATTAATTTAATAGCTCAGATATTGTTATTCATGATATTGATCCGATTCAAGATCATCGATAGGGAATGCATTCATTGAATTGACAGGTGAAAGATTTATCATCTCTATGGGATTAAATCCCGAGTTATTGTGAAATAAAAAAAACGATGAGATTATGGAAGTAAATATTCTTGCATTTATTGCTACTGCACTGTTCATTTTAGTTCCTACTGCTTTTCTACTTATAATTTACGTAAAAACAGTCAGTCAAAATGATTAATTACTTTAGTTGAAGAAATCAAATGAAAAGGATTCTATTTTTGCGTCTTAAATGAAATCAACGGGCTATAATCGGCGGTATTCTATGAGATCCGAGAGTATGGTAAGTAAGAAATAAATTTATTTCTTACCATACTCTCTATTAGTGTTATTGTAGTGTATAAAGTTGTACTTGACTTTCTAATAAAGTTGGTACTATATTAGCTTTTATCTTCAATATCTGTAGTTATTAATCCATATATGGAATTGACGTAGGACCCAATTCTATTTCTTTGATACATCTATTTATTCCGATAATAATCGTTTTACTGTTATAGAATACATTTCTCCACTAGAATCCAATGGAATTTCGAAATGAAGATATTTTTATTTGAAAATTATTTCAATTCAAATAAAAAAATGCGTTGCAGAACGATCTATAAAACAATTGATACCGTTTCATTCCTCAACTAAATTAGGAGTGCTTCTAAAGTCCACTTCTTCCCCATACTACGAGTGAAAGGGAAAATGTAAAGACTACCATTAAAGCAGCCCAAGCGAGACTTACTATATCCATGTGAATTATGTCCCTTATCTCTATGATAGAATTATTCCATTATTGCTCACTAATAATAGTAGAATCAATGGTCCAGAGTCAAAAAGGGATTCTGGCCAAACACTATTCATGAACCAATCAAATAAATCCCTTTCTAAAAAATTACTATATGATATGATTTCTAATCGGCAAAGACTAAACACAAGTAAAATACACAATGACACCACAAAGGAATGTTACTAATGGAACATGTAGTAATAAAATAAGAGGGCCATTCCTTTTTTTTGCCTTCATAAGTAAAAATAGCGAAATTGCTATCTATTACATACTTTTCTTTCCTATTTGATCTAATCCGTACCCTTTCCCGATTGTCTCTCTGAAGCAGTTGGGAGATAGTATATTATACTCTTCAGGAGGGGAAAAAATGATTTTTTTTTTTCACTTTTTCTATACTTTTCTATACTTTTTCTATAAAAAAGTAAATTATCCATCCAATCTCACTCTAATAGTGATTCAATGCCTGAACACTCAGAGATTCTTGCGAGTCTATATTCGATTCGTTTGTTGATGAGGCGGCACCCGGATTTGAACTGGGGAAAAAGGATTTGCAGTCCCCCGCCTTACCACTCGGCCATGCCGCCAAAACGATACATAATAGTAGAAAATTTTCCCTTTTTGGGTTGGATTACTAAACTTTAGTTTATTGTACTTGCATCTTGCATCCTTTTTTTAATCCTTTTTCTAAATTTAGAAAAATTAGAAAATAAACCCTTTTTACCCTTTTGATTGTATTTGATCCACCCCTTCGATTGATTGTATAGTATCTCAAAACGCACAATGCCGAAAAACTTCCCCTCACTTTTCTATTGAAAAATCAAATGTATATTTTCATCCAAAAAAGACAAAATTTATGACAAATGGGATATTCGTTGACGGAGAATTCCTGAATGATTCTTGGGTTTGAATCTAAAATTTGGTTTGCCTAATGACATAAGAAAATACAAATTGATACATACTTAATCAGTATTGATTCTTTTGAATCAAAAATCCTTCTCAATTTCCATTATAACAAAAATTATAAGTATATGTAAACCCCAGAGCGTAAATTGTTACACAGATACCAAATTGGGTATCTTATTTATATTGCCTATAAATAAAGGGAATTTGTTGGAACAAAAAAAGGCCCGGCTGGGTATTGACCGGGCCAGGCCCAAAAGGCACTTCGAACAAAATAAAAGCAAGAAGGTCTTCCTTATTTATCTTTCTATTTGGATCTTTCGAGCATCTAAATGGAATTGCTAATTATATAATAACGATAAAGAATGTCAAAGAAATACTTTCTTTAATCCTTACTTGATGTGTAATGTAAGATAGTAATTATCTTTTTCAATTGGGAGAGATGGCTGAGTGGACGAAAGCGGCGGATTGCTAATCCGTTGTACGAGTTATTCGTACCGAGGGTTCGAATCCCTCTCTTTCCGTTTCCGTTGATGACTTTCCATTTTTTTCTTTCAAATTTCGCAACCCCCTTTTTTTTTTTACTAGTTAAACGTGTGGAATAGATAAAAGAAAATCTTAATAAAATTGTAGAATCAAGCAAGAAAAACGAAATTTTTATTTTATTCTTCACGTCCAGGATTACGTCCTGGATCATTGGATAGGAATCCAAAGATGAAGAGAGAAACAAAGAATATTACTACTGTGTAAACGAAAAGTTTGAGAGTAAGCATTACACAACCTCCAAGATCATTTTTTGAAAAAGGAAAACGAGAAAAGATAATAGATCCTCCATTTTTATATCACATATCCTATTTTGACACCAAGAAATGAATTCTAGAAATAGAAAAGAATGTTCATAAATTCAAATGAAGTTGAAATTTGTAATAAGAGTCTTTGATTACCGCAAATCACTTTCATACCCACAATTAGATATTGTAAGGAACCCTAACCTAATAGGGTCTTTCGCCGGAAAAAGGGTTAGAATCGGGAATATGGGGCGAACCGGATTTTTCGCAGCTATCCAAGAATTTCAATGTTTGAATCGAAGGTTCATACTGTCAGACTTATTTGATCTTATCAATTGTTATAATTTTTCTCGAATAAATCATGAATTTTCTAGGATAGTATTAAAGATCTTATCGAAAACTTACAGCAGCTTGCCAAACAAAGGCTAAAAGAAAAAAGAACAGGGGTATTACTGGCATAACATCTACGATTGGATTCAAAAAAGCATAGGCTTCGGGCAATTTGGCGAAGAAAAGACTACTCGGATAAAGGGCAGAATTAAGACAGATCAAACTAAAGATATTAAGCATAACAGACATTTTGTTCGTCGAGATAATTGCATTTTGATTGAGTTATTGATATAAGGAAAAATGAAGAAAGTAAGGTAGACAAAAAAATCCTTCTTTTTCCACCCAATCAAAAATCCTCCAATTCTCAAAGGAGAATAGAAGAAATCATACTTTCATACAATATCTTAATTGAATTATATGTAATGATCAATAAATTCAGTTGAATTCTAGATATACACATGTAAAAATCCTAGCACGAATCTATAATATATTCTATAAAGAATAAAGATTTTCTATAGATAGTTGGACTGGAATTGACGAACACTTAATACCAATATTATTCTTTATTAGTGTCCAATAAAAATATAAATGGGGCGTAGCCAAGTGGTAAGGCAACGGGTTTTGATCCCGCTATTCGGAGGTTCGAATCCTTCCGTCCCAGAGCATATCCATTGTATCCGAATACAGCTTTTTTGTTCAACAAGATTCTGTTTCAAGGCCTAATATTGGATAGAATATGATTCTTCTTTCTTTTCTGATTTTGAATGATTATTTTCGTAATCATATCTCAGTTTTTCACAAACTGAACTAAATCTGGTTCAAATGACATGCAAATGTAACTGAATCCTTTTGTGATCCAGATAAGATGGGACATAGATCACAGTTGCAGAAAGATTATTTAACCTCAGGTTAAATAAAATATGAAAATACATATAAAACGAGGAAGTGCTTAGCCTATAGGTATGTATTGTTATCCTATTTCAGTGACAATAGTCTTTCTATTTTTGTGAAAAATAATGTGCATCCCTAAAATATTAAAATTTAAATATTTAACAATGATATTGATTTTTATTGTTCGATCTATTTATCTTATTTGCCTTAAATCATTGACAATTCGACTCGAAAAGAAACATAGATTTATCTTTCTTATGATAATCAAATATAGTCTTTACTGTAAAACTTGACTCAAATAATGATGTATAAGGATGTATAAGTAGGAAACTTTTTCAATTATCAAGATTTGTAATGATTCCTTATGGGTTGAATCTTTGGGAAGTTGGAAATGGGTCAGTCTATCTTATTGAGTCACTTGAAGAGGCAGAGTCAAATAGAATTTATTTATTCGTGTTATTTCTGTTAGTTATGTTATTTCTATATTTATATTTCTTCATATTTCTATTATATATTTTTTTTAGATAGAGATTTATAGAAAAATGTTTCCTTCATATAAAAAAGACGGGGTCTTGCTAATATTTTTTCAGAAAAATATTTATTATCTATGTAGATAAGAAAAAATATAAATTACTATGTCTCTGTACCGACTGAACCAATGACTATTCATGATTCCATAATTGAATCAATTCCATACTGGTTCCAAATTAGAGGAATGTTATGGTAAAACTTCGTTTAAAACGATGTGGTAGAAAGCAACGTGCGACTTGAAGGACACGATCCGGTGTGGATTCTTATTCTTACATCCACCATTTTATATAGGAATGAAGGTGCTCTTGGCTCGACGTCGTTTGTTCTATTCTACTAGAACCCTTCTTTTTTTATTGGGTTGTAATGTAAATAGTTCATGATGGAGCTCGAGTAGAAAGTATTGATTAATTTCTCAGGGGCAACGATCTAGGGTTAATGCCAATCAATAAATTGGAACAACTTCGTAAGTATATCTTCGATATAGAAATTGAAAGGATCCGATTCGAGCAAATTTTCAATTCAAAAAAATTTGTTGGAACGGCTAAAACTTTTTTCGATCCACAGTGTATCGCGCGCGAATCAACCGTCGGTATGATTCTTTGATAGAAAGAAATCACAAAAGGGGTATGTTGCTACCATTTTGAAAGGATTAAGAAGCACCGAAGTAATGTCTAAACCCAAGGATTTAAAACAAAGATAAAGGATCCCAGAACAAGGAAACACCACTTCAATTGTCTCACGGATCCGAATAAAGAATCCAAATAGATTTTAAACGAGACAAAAGGGGGGTTAAAGACCACTCAATAAAAAAATATCTTAAATAAAAATCTTTAAGATATTTGAGAATTATTCAACTTGAGTTATGAGTACAAATGATTTTTTATTTTTTCAGGAAGGGTGCTAAATAAATATGAGTTAAATTATAGGCTAATTTATTTTACGGATTCCTTTCCTATTTATTAGAATTTTATCCATAGACAAAACTTCGAATCATTTTTTCTCGAGCCGTACGAAGAGAAAACTTCCTATACGGTTCTAGGGGGGGGGGGGGGTTCTTTTTCATCTACATCTATCCCGATGAGCCGTCTATCGAATCGTTGCAATTGATGTTCGATCCCGAAGAGAAGGAAGAGATCTTCGGAAAGTGGGTTTTTATGATCCGATCAAGAATCAAACTTATTTAAACGTTCCCGCTATTCTCTATTTCCTTGAAAAAGGCGCTCAGCCTACAGGAACTGTTCAGGATATTTTAAAAAAGGCAGAGGTTTTTAAGGAACTTTGCCCTAATCAAGCGAAATTCAATTAAATTAAGGAAATAAAAACTAAGGGTAGGATAGTGATTTCTATATAATTTTGGATATCTTTTCTATACTATGTTTTGTTTT